CACTCCTTCCCCATACTACAAGTGAAAGAGAAAATGTAAACACTACCATTAAAGCAGCCCAAGCGAGACTTACTATATCCATGTGAATGATGTCCCTTATCTCTATGAAATGAAGTATTTATTCCATTATTAATTCATAATTATAGTGGAATCAATGGTGCAGAGTCAAAATAGGATTCTTACTTACGGCTAGTGATGAAACAATTTTACGAATCCACTCGTAAAAAAGTCCTTTATTTCTTAGTCAATAGATTCTATTGAAATTTAAAGAATTGGAAAATTGGAAATAATAAAATAAAATATAAAAATATATAAAAAAAATATAAAATTAAATATTAAATATTTAAATATATATTATTATTATAATTATTATATAATTATTATATTTATATTATATATATATAAGATATATAAGATAGATAATGATATAAGATAGATAATTAAATAGAAGAAAAAAAAAATAAGAAAAGAAGAATAACCATTTTGATTTCATTTCTGAGCACTCAGAGCCTATCCTGAGTTTGGATACAAAGTATCCTCGCTCAGTTCTTTCCACATCTTTAACCTTAGGAACCAAAATGGAGTGTCTCTTAGGAATCCTTGGATACCAAGATTTACGACTTCTTATTTTCATAGTTCTGATGCCCAGAATAGAATGAATTATCATTATTTCTTTTATTTGGTTCAATTCAGAATAGCCCAAACCAATGCATTAATAAGATTGGATTGCTTCAGATTTATTGGTATCTGTTTGAGCCACACTCAGAAACCAGATTTTTATAAATTTTTATAAAAAAGATGACAGTCTTTTATAGGACCTACGGGTTCTCAAAATCAAGTATCGACAGATCTAGTCCCTTGCCTATGCTTTTGCGGGGCAAGAATTTGTCAAGTTCGATCAGCAGGATTAAAAACTTCCAAGTCTTTTTTTGTTGATCAGGCGACACCCAGATTTGAACTGGGGATAAAGGATTTGCAGTCCCCCGCCTTACCACTTGGCCATGTCGCCAAATTCCATTTGTATTCCCTTAATGGATGAAAAATCCAATTGATTTACGACTAATTATTATCAATTACAATTATAATCAATTAGAATATTATATTTTCTAATATTATATTCTAAATTATAAATATTAATATTAATTATAATATTATATGTGTATATGTAAACCCCAGAACAGTGTAAACTACAGAGCTGGAATTTTTATACGTGGATACCGAATGAATAGAAAATAGACATTATGATTATGATTTTTGATCGAGTGCGACTTGACCTATGTTGCACCAAGTTCAATTATGAGAAAAGATGCGATATATGGATAGCTATATCGGCATGTGCCGGTATGTACTTCCTAAAGATTACTCCTATGAGTATTACGTACGCAATTCAATTGTATTTTATAAATTCTACTACCAAAAAAGATTTGCGAATTACTTTTTGAGCGTTTGTGCTAAAAATAGTTAAACTCTATGCTATTCCTGATTCTTCTGTTTTTATCTCATTCATAGAGAGCAGATTGATTCCCAAATTCATTTATTTTTTATTTTTTGTACCCTGATCGTAATATCATAATAATAATAAAAGAATTGGGTAGAAATTGGATCAATTTTCTTATCCGATACCGATAAAAGACTCCGTCAACCTAAGTGACAGAATTTTTTCCCAGGAATGCTTTATCAATTTTAATTTCTTTCTATTTGTACCTGGCTCAAATTCGAACTTGCGTAAAAAATGCCCTCCATTTCTCTGTCTTGCTTCCGTTCATACGTATGATATATATGGATATAGTTGGCTAAAATTTTATGTGATTCAGTAAACAGAATACCCATTCCATCATTGCTAGATCGATCTGTATGGTTCGATGAATAGTGAGCTAAGCCAATAATGGGATTTTTTCAATAAAGAGGAAACTTCAGATTAAGATGCTCCAGAATGGAAATGAAGGAATGTCCACAATACCTGGATTTAGTCAGATACAATTTGAGGGATTTTTTAGGTTCATTAATCAGGGCTTGGCGGAAGAATTTCATAAGTTTCCAAAAATTGAAGATAGAGATCAAGAAATTGAATTTAATTTATTTGTGGAAACATATCAATTGGTAGAGCCCTTGATAAAAGAAAGAGATGCTGTATATGAATCACTCACATATTCTTCTGAATTATATGTACCCGCGGTCTTAATTTGGAAAACCGATAGAAATATGCAAGAACAAACAGTTTTTATTGGGAACATCCCTATAATGAATTCTTTTGGAACCTCTATAGTAAATGGAATATACCGAATTGTGATCAACCAAATATTGCAAAGTCCTGGTATTTACTACCGTTCAGAATTGGAACATAACGGAATTTCTGTCTATACCAGTACTATAATATCGGATTGGGGGGGAAGGTCAGAATTAGAAATTGACAGAAAAGCAAGGATATGGGCCCGTGTAAGTAGAAAACAAAAAATATCTATTCTAGTTCTATCATCAGCTATGGGTTCGAATATAAGAGAAATTCTAGATAATGTTTGTTACCCTGAGATTTTCTTGTCTTTCCCGAATGAAAAAGATAAAAAAAAGATTGGGTCAAAAGAAAATGCTATTCTGGAGTTTTATCAACAATTTGCTTGTGTAGGGGTAGGGGGAGATCCGGTATTTTCTGAGTCCTTATGCAAGGAATTACAAAAGAAATTTTTTTACCAAAGATGTGAATTAGGAAAGATTGGTCGACGAAATATAAACCGGAGACTGAATCTTGATATACCCCAAAACAATACATTTTTGTTACCACAAGATCTATTGGCTGCTGTGGATCATTTGATTGAAATTAAATTTGGAATGGGTATACTTGACGATATGAATCACTTGAAAAATAAACGTATTCGTTCTGTCGCAGATCTATTACAGGATCAATTCGGATTGGCTCTTGTTCGTTTAGAAAATGCGGTTCGAGGAACTATATGTGGAGCAATCAGGCATAAATTGATACCGACTCCTCAAAATTTGGTAACTTCAACTTCATTAACAACTACTTATGAATCGTTTTTTGGCCTACACCCTTTATCTCAAGTTTTGGATCGAACTAATCCGTTGACACAAATTGTTCATGGGCGAAAATGGAGTTATTTGGGTCCTGGGGGATTGACGGGGCGAACTGCTAGTTTTCGGATACGAGATATCCACCCGAGTCACTATGGACGTATTTGCCCAATTGACACGTCCGAAGGAATCAATGTTGGACTTATTGGATCATTAGCTACTCATGTTAAGGTTGGTTATTGGGGATCTATAGAGAGTCCTTTTTATGAATTATCTGAGAGATCAAAAGAGGCACAGATGGTTTATTTATCACCAAATAGAGATGAATATTATATGGTAGCAGCAGGAAATTCTTTGGCCTTGAATCGGGGTATTCAAGAACAACAGGTTGTTCCGGCTCGATATCGTCAAGAATTCCTGACTATTGCATGGGAAGAGATTCATCTTAGAAGCATTTTTCCTTTCCAATATTTTTCTATTGGAGCTTCCCTCATTCCTTTTATCGAGCATAATGATGCGAATCGAGCTTTAATGAGTTCTAATATGCAGCGCCAAGCAGTTCCCCTTTCTCGTTCCGAAAAGTGCATTGTTGGAACTGGGTTGGAAGGCCAAACGGCTCTAGATTCGGGTATTTCAGCTATAGCCGAACACAAGGGAAAAATCATTTATACTGATACTCACAAGATCGTTTTCTCAAGTAATGGGGATACTCTAAGCATTCCATTAGTTATGTATCAACGTTCCAACAAGAATACTTTTATGCATCAAAAAACTCAGGTTCGGCGGGGTAAATATATTAAAAAGGGACAAATTCTAGCGGGTGGTGCGGCCACAGCTGGTGGGGAACTCGCTTTAGGAAAAAATGTATTAGTAGCTTATATGCCATGGGAAGGTTACAATTTTGAAGACGCAGTACTAATTAGTGAACGTCTGATTTATGAAGATATTTATACTTCTTTTCACATCCGGAAATATGAAATTCAGACTCATGTAACAAGCCAAGGTCCTGAAAGAATAACTAAGGAGATTCCGCATTTAGAGGCTCATTTACTCCGAAATTTAGACAGAAATGGAATTGTTATGCTGGGATCTTGGATAGAAACAGGTGATATCTTAGTAGGTAAATTAACACCTCAGACAGCGAATGAATCATCATATGCCCCAGAGGATAGATTATTACGAGCTATACTTGGCATTCAGGTATCCACTTCAAAAGAAACTTCGCTAAGACTACCTATAGGTGGAAGGGGCCGAGTTATTGATGTGAGATGGATCCGTAGAAAGGGGGGTTCCAATTATAATCAAGAAAGGATTCGTGTATATATTTCACATAAACGTGAAATCAAAGTGGGGGATAAAGTAGCTGGAAGGCATGGGAATAAAGGTATAATTTCTAAAATTTTGTCTAGACAAGATATGCCCTATTTGCAAGATGGAACGCCCGTTGATATGGTATTCAACCCATTGGGAGTCCCCTCACGAATGAATGTGGGACAGATATTTGAATGTTCACTCGGGTTAGCGGGGGATCTGTTAAAGAGACATTATAGAATAGCACCCTTTGATGAGAGATATGAGCAAGAGGCCTCAAGAAAACTTGTTTTTTCTGAATTATATGAAGCCAGTAAGCAAACAAAAAATCCATGGGTATTTGAACCCGAATATCCGGGAAAAAGCAGAATATTTGATGGAAGAACAGGAGATCCTTTTGAACAACCTGTTCTAATGGGAAAGTCCTATATCCTAAAATTAATTCATCAAGTTGATGATAAAATCCATGGACGTTCCAGTGGGCATTACGCACTTGTTACACAACAACCCCTTAGAGGTAGGGCCAAACAAGGGGGGCAGCGAGTAGGAGAAATGGAAGTTTGGGCTCTAGAGGGATTTGGTGTTGCTCATATCTTACAAGAAATGCTTACTTATAAATCTGATCATATTAGAGCTCGTCAAGAAGTACTTGGTGCTACGAT